AAAGGAATCGTGTGTTGATTGTCTTATAAAAGTCAGTTTTCTTCTTCCTTATGTAAAAAGGGAATAAATAAATCAATCAAATTCCGGGAGGCTTCATGAAGTGCTTCTTTTGGAGTTAAACTTCCATTTGTCCATATTTCGAGAAACAGTATCTCTTGTTTTTCATTCCCATTCCCATAGGAATGAATACTATGATTCACGTTCCGAACAGGCATGAATACCGCATCTATAGGATAACTTCTATCTTGAAAGTTACGTGGCGTTTTTATAAGATATCCTCGATTTCTCTCAATTTCTAATCCAATACACAAATCAATTCGTTCTGTCAAGCCAGCTATATGTTGTAGATTGTCGACGGTTTCTACATAAGGCGGTAAGATGATATCTTGAGCAGTTACATATCCAGGACCTCTGACACAAATAGACGCGTCACAAGTTCCATATAGATTACTTCTCAATACAATTTCTTTCAAATTCATTAAAATTTCGTGTATCGATTCTTGAATACCCGTTATAGTAGCATATTCATGGGGGACATTCTCAAATTTTACACGTGTGATACACGTCCCTTCTATTTCTCCAAGCAAAGCTCTTCGCATCGCAATGCCTATTGTATCGGCTTGGCCTTGCATAAGTGGAGACAGAATAAAGCGCCCATAATAAAGACGTTTATTATCTGCTCTTGATTCAACACACTTCCACTGCAGTGTCCGAGTAGATACTGTTACTTTCTCCCGAACCATAGTAATATTATTTTATTTGATTGAATTATTTATTTCTCTTGTTTCTTTTGAAATTTCTTCATTGTTCGTTTCTACACACGTCTTTTTTTCGGAGGCCTGCAGCCATTATGTGGCATAGGGGTTACATCCCGTACAAAAGTTAATAGTATACCACTCCTACGAATAGCTCGTAATGCTGCGTCTCTTCCTAGACCGGGACCCTTTATCATGACTTCTGCTCGTTGCATACCCTGATCGATGACTGTACGAACAGCACTTGCTGCTGCAGTTTGAGCAGCAAAGGGTGTCCCTCTTCTCGTACCCTTGAATCCACAAGTACCAGCCGAGGACCAGGAAACCACCCGGCCCCGTACATCTGTAACCGCGACAATGGTATTATTGAAACTTGCTTGAACATGAATAACTCCTTTTGGTATTCTACGTGCACTCTTACGTGAACCAATACGTACATTCCTACGTGAACCAGCTCTCGGTATAGCTTTTGCCATATTGTATCATCTCATAAATATGAGTCAGAAATCTATGGACATATCCATTTCATGCCAAACAAAGGGCCCTTATAGTATAGTGATACTATATAGTGATACTATAGTGATAGTGAGTCTGATTATCCTTGTCTTTGTTTATGTCTCCGGTTGGAACAAATTACTATAATGCGTCTCCGCCTGCGGATTAGTCGACATTTTTCACAAATTTTACGAACTGAAGCTCTTATTTTCATAGTTGTTATTCCTTAATCTTAATTCTGAATCTATTTCATTGGTAGAAAAAAAAGTTTCTTGAAATTTTTTATCTCGAATCATATTGAATAAAAACCACCTAATCTTTCGAATCCTTGTTTCGTAGTCGATAAATTATACGTCCTCTGGTTGAATCATAACGACTTACTTCAATTTTTACTTTATCTCCCGGCAGTATCCGTATAAAACTACGTCGGATCTTTCCTGAAACATAACCTAGAATCAGATCTTGATTATCTAACCGAACCCGGAACATGCCGTTGGGAAGCGATTCGGTAATTAAACCTTCGTGGATCCATTTTTGTTCTTTCATTTCAGGCCAAGCCTCTCAACTAATGGAGGAGAAACGACATTAGATAACCCATACCTTTTTTTTTTACAAACAGGAAGAGATTTTGGATCACATTTCGATATTAAAAGGATTACCATATATATAACAAAATTTCTCCGCCGATTCCTTCTAGTCGAGCCTCACGGTCTGTCATTATACCTCTCGAGGTAGAAAGAATTACAATCCCCATCCCACCTAAAATTCTAGGAACTCGTTGAGAGTTAGAATAGATTCGTAGACCGGGTCGACTGATCCGTTTTAAATTTAAAAATTTTCTATAGGGTTTTTTCCTATTCCTTCGATGTCGCAGGGTTAAAACCAAAAAAGATTTGTTTTTTTCTCGATGTTTTCTGACGTTTTCGATAAAACCTTCTCGGAAAAGTATTTTAACAATATTTTCGGTAATATTAGTCGATGGTATGCGAACAACTCGTTTTCTATCCATACCAGCATTTCGTATGGAGGTTATTATCTCAGCAATAGTGTCTCTACCCATGATAAACTAAATTTATTGGTGCCTCAAAATTGGATATAATCAACATGTTTTTCTTATTTTTATTAGTTTATGAATATGAATTTTTCAAGATATATGCGTGAGACACAACCTACTAATTAAAATTAATTAATCTAGTTCTTAATCGATTTATTTTCAATACCTCAAGGACATTACGATCTCATTTTATAATACCTCAGTAGCTTATAATACCTCGGGAGCTAATGAAACTATTTTAGTAAAATTTAATTGTCTCAATTCCCGTGGGATTGCACCAAAAATGCGAGTTCCTTTTGGATTTCCTTCTTGATCAATCACAACTGCAGCATTGTCATCATATCGTATTATCATGCCGCTGTCACGTTTAAGTTCTTTACAGGTACGAACAATGACAGCCCTGACTACTTCAGATTTTTCTAGGGGCATGTTTGGTACTGCTTCTTTGATCACAGCAACAACAACGTCACCGATATGAGCATATCGGCGATTACTAGCCCCTATAATTCGAATACACATCAATTCTCGAGCTCCGCTGTTATCCGCTACATTTAAATAGGTCTGAGGTTGAATCATATCAATTTTTTAGTATATTCTTTCAATACTCAATACAAAGGATGAAGAAAATAAAAGAAGTATTGTTTGTCTAAAAAAGAAACCTGTGGTTTTGTTTCATCCCAAGACCCAGTTCTGCCGGTTCTACATTTTTATCCTGAAATAATAAATTGAGTTCGTATAGGCATTTTGGATGCTGCTATTAAAATAGCCTGCCTGGCTATATTTTCGGTTACTCCACCTATTTCATATAATATTCGTCCCGGCTTAACAACAGCTACCCAATATTCAGGGGATCCTTTCCCCGAACCCATACGTGTTTCAGCCGGTCTTACTGTAACCGGTTTGTCGGGAAATATACGGACCCATATTTTTCCACCACGGCGTGCATTTCGTGTCATTGCTCGTCGACCTGCTTCGATTTGTCTAGATGTGATCCAAGCGGGTTCAAGTGCTTGAAGCGCATATTTACCGAAACAAATATTATTACCTCGATAAGATATTCCCTTCATTCTTCCTCTATGTTGTTTACGGAATCTAGTTCTTTTGGGGTTATAGTTGATGGGTGTTTTGGAATTCCATCTCTATTACAGAACTGGACGTGAGAGTTTCTTCTCATCCGGCTCCTCGCGAAGAAAATAAAAAGTATTCAAAATTTAATTTTAATTCATTTGAATAGATATTAGAACGTTTTTATAAAAAAGAGTTTTTTCTAACGTTTTAATAAATCTTTATTTTCTTTTGTCCTTTATCCAAGTTTACTAATTTAAAAAATAAAGTTTTCGCGGGCGAATATTTACTCTTGCAATCTCCATTTCAGTCGTAGCACTTGTTCGTGACTTCTTATAATAGATGAATTTATTTCCGGTTTATTTCGCCATCCCAACTAGTGAATCAATAAGATTCTGTTGTTCAATAAAATCTTTTGTATTCACAGGTTTCATCGTTCCCACCGCTTCGTACTTAATGGTTAGGTCAGAATTCTACAACGGAGCTCACAATCGAATTTATTCTTGAGTCAACCTTCTTAGTCTTTATTGGCTCGAAGCTCTTGATTTTTTTCTATTACGTAGATTCATTTAATATTTCATTATGGATGAATCAATTAGTATTGATGCTTTATTACACTGTCTTTTATGAGATGACTCGTAGACCTTACATATTGGAATTCTATATCATAGATATTTTTTTATCTCTTTCTCTCATCCTTCCACCCCCTATATCTATTCTGTATTTTACTTTAAACTTAGAATGAAAGTTTATTCAAAAAAGTTTCAGTTGTTACAAAGATATGACCGATTTAGTATATCTTGACTGGTTCTTTTAGATTCAGATAATACGAAGTGATGAGTTGGTTTTCAGACCGACTACTGGGCTGGTCTTTTTGAATCCTAACCCTAACAAAAACCAACGAGCCACACACTAAGCATAGCAATTATATCAAAAGGTCAATCAAATTTTTATTTTACCCTATAAGAATTAAGAATTAGTTTGATTGGTTAGAAAACGAATGAACGAGTTTCCCCCGATTTTGTTCTATCAATAGATAGAAGGGAAAAACAATTAAAGTTTTTTTATTCCTCTTCCTTGTCTATAAAAATCCAAATTTTAATGCCCAATACCCCATAGATAGTCCGAACTGTATAGGAACAATAATCAATTTGAGCCCGAATGGTTTGTAGGGGAACCCTACCTTCTCTGATCCATTCGACACGCGCAATTTCTTTTCCGTCGATACGCCCTGAAATTTGTACTTGAATTCCTTTTGTATCCGCTTGTTCAGTTAATTCAATAGCCTTTTTCATTGCTTTTCGAAATGAAACTCTATTCTTTAATTGTCCGGCTATAAATTCTGCAAGAATATTAGGGTTTCTATAAGGCTTTGTAATTCTTGTGATAGCAATGTTAAGTTTTCGGTTCACATAATGAAATTCTTTTTCTAGATTCATCTGTAATTCTTTGATTCCTCGCGGCCTACTTTCGATTAATAACTTTGGGAATCCCATAAAGATTACGACTTGGATCAAGTCAATTCTTTTTTGAATCTCTATGCGGGCAATACCGTCGGCACCGGAGGATAGTCTCATATTCTTTTGTACATAATTTTTGATAAAATTTCTTATTTTTTGATCTTCTTGTAT